GCTGTCGTAGCTTAACTAAAGCATAACTCTGAAGATGTTAAGATGGGCCCTAGAAAGCCCCGAAAGCACAAAAGCTTGGTCCTGACTTTTCTGTCAGCTTTAACTAAACTTACACATGCAAGTATCCGCCCTCCCGTGAAAATGCCCCTAGAGCCCCGCCCGGGAACAAGGAGCTGGCATCAGGCACAGACCTCTCTAGCCCACGACGCCTGGCTTAGCCACACCCCCAAGGGAACTCAGCAGTGATAAACATTAAGCCATGAGCGAAAGCTTGACTTAGTGAAAGTTAAGCAGGGCCGGTAAAACTCGTGCCAGCCACCGCGGTTATACGAGGGGCCCAAGTTGACAGACAACGGCGTAAAGGGTGGTTAGGGGAATTAACCAAACTAAAGCTGAAAACCCTCAAAGCTGTTATACGCAAACGAGGGCATGAAGCCCAATTACGAAAGTAGCTTTATTTACCCTGAACCCACGGAAGCTAAGGTACAAACTGGGATTAGATACCTCACTATGCTTAGCCCTAAACATTGATTGCAAATTAAACAAAAAAATCCGCCCGGGGACTACGAACAAAAGTTTAAAACCCAAAGGACTTGGCGGTGCTTGACATCCAACTAGAGGAGCCTGTTCTGGAACCGATGACCCCCGTTAAACCTCACCCTCCCTTGCCCCATTCAGCCTATATACCGCCGTCGTCAGCTTACCCTGTGAAGGCCCGACAGTAAGCGAAATTGGTAAAACCCAAAACGTCAGGTCGAGGTGTAGCCAATGAGAGGGGAAGAAATGGGCTACATTTCCTACGCCTAGTAGATACGAACGGTGCATTGAAACATGCATCTGAAGGAGGATTTAGCAGTAAGCAGGAAGTAGAGCGTCCCGCTGAAACTGGCCCTAAAGCACGCACACACCGCCCGTCACCCTCCCCGAGCAAAGATTCTAACCTAACTAAAAAAAATTACCTGTAAAGGGGAGGAAAGTCGTAACATGGTAAGTGTACCGGAAGGTGCACTTGGAAAAACCAGGGCGTAGCTAAGCTAGCTCAGCGCCTCACTTACACCGAGAAGACACCCGTGCAAATCGGGTCGCCCTGACGCCCATTAGCTAGCCCAACCCCCCTCTCCCCAACAATCTCATACAAATACCCACCAATATACGTAATATTCACATAATTAAATCATTCTCCCCCCTTAGTCCAGGCGATGAAAAAGGAAATTCGGAGCAATAGAAAAAGTACCGCAAGGGAAAGCTGAAAGAGAGATGAAATAGCCCAGTAAAGCCTTAAGAAGCAGAGATAAAGACTCGTACCTTTTGCATCATGATTTAGCTAGCACCCCCAAGCGAAGAGAACTTAAAGTTTGTACCCCCGAAACTGAGTGAGCTACTCCAAGACAGCCTATTAATAGGGCAAACCCGTCTCTGTGGCAAAAGAGTGGGAAGAGCTTCGAGTAGAGGTGACAAGCCTACCGAACTCAGTTATAGCTGGTTGCCCGTGAATTGAATAGAAGTTCAGCCCCCCAGATTCCCCACTCTTGCACCCACTAACCCTCCAGACACAGAGAGAAACTAGGGATGTTATTCGAAGGGGGTACAGCCCCTTTGAAATAAGATACAACTTTTACAGCAGGTTAAGGATCACACTCAACCAAGGATATGTGTTCTAGTGGGCCTAAAAGCAGCCATCTTAACAGAAAGCGTTAAAGCTCAAACATAAGCTACCTCCCCACATCCCGATAATTTTATCCCAAACCCCTAAACTTAACGAGCCCTCCTATGCTAAACATAGGAATGACGATGCTAATATGAGTAATAAGAGAATATTAAGAACTCTCTCCTCGCACATGTGTAAGTCGGGACGGACCCCCCACCGACTCTTAACGGCCCCAATCAAAGAGGGCAGTGGAAAGTGTTATAAATTAACTAGAAAAACATCCAATAAAACCCGTTAACCCCACACTGGCGTGCCTAAAAGGAAAGACCAAAGGGGGGAGAAGGAACTCGGCAAAAATATTTAGAGCCTCGCCTGTTTACCAAAAACATCGCCTCTTGCAAAGCTACAGTATAAGAGGTCCCGCCTGCCCGGTGACGTGGAGTTTAACGGCCGCGGTATTCTGACCGTGCAAAGGTAGCGTAATCACTTGTCTTTTAAATGGAGACCCGTATGAATGGCATAACGAGGGCTTAACTGTCTCCTTCCCCCGGTCAATGAAATTGATCTCCCCGTGCAGAAGCGGGGATAAACCCATAAGACGAGAAGACCCTATGGAGCTTTAGACGCACAGGCAGATCATATTAAATAGACCTTACTACAGCCCCTAAACTAGATGAAACCTGCCTCGATGTCTTCGGTTGGGGCGACCATGGGGTACACAAAACCCCCACGAGGAATAGGAGTACACCCCGACACCACGACCTCCTACAAACCAGAGCGACAGCTCTACCCAGCAGAAATTCTGACCAAACTGATCCGGCAACGCCGATCGACGAACTGAGTTACCCTAGGGATAACAGCGCAATCCCCTTCTAGAGCCCATATCGACAAGGGGGTTTACGACCTCGATGTTGGATCAGGACATCCTAATGGTGCAGCCGCTATTAAGGGTTCGTTTGTTCAACGATTAAAGTCCTACGTGATCTGAGTTCAGACCGGAGTAATCCAGGTCAGTTTCTATCTATGCCGTGAGCTTTTCTAGTACGAAAGGACCGAGAAGAAGGGGCCCATGCCCCTGGCAAGCCTCACCCCCACCTGGTGAAAAAATATAAACTAGACAAAAGGGCATAGCCCCCCCCCCCCCTGCTGAAGACGACAGTTCGTTAGGGTGGCAGAGCCCGGCCAATGCAAAAGACCTAAGCCCTTTCCACAGAGGTTCAAGTCCTCTCCCTAACTATGATCCCAACACTCATTACGCATGTTATCAACCCACTGACCCTTATCATCCCGGTACTTCTAGCCGTGGCCTTCCTCACCCTGCTTGAACGAAAAGTGCTGGGCTACATACAACTCCGGAAAGGTCCTAACGTCGTAGGGCCTTATGGCCTCCTACAGCCCATCGCCGATGGTATTAAACTCTTCATCAAAGAACCCATCCGCCCTTCGACTGCTTCCCCAATTCTCTTCCTGCTAGCCCCTATGCTTGCCCTCACTCTCGCCCTTGCACTATGAGCCCCCATACCCCTGCCCTACGCCACCGTCGACCTCAACCTGGGCATTTTATTCATTCTCGCATTATCTAGCCTCGCAGTATACTCTATTCTTGGCTCAGGGTGAGCATCAAATTCAAAGTACGCCCTGATTGGGGCGCTCCGCGCTGTCGCACAAACCATCTCTTACGAAGTAAGCCTTGGCCTTATCCTACTTAATATCATTATTCTCGCAGGGGGATTTACCTTACAAACATTTAGCACGGCCCAGGAAGCTATTTGACTAATTTTACCAGCCTGACCTCTCGCTGCAATATGATACGTCTCCACCCTTGCCGAGACAAACCGAGCCCCCTTTGATCTTACTGAGGGGGAGTCCGAACTTGTCTCGGGGTTCAATGTCGAGTACGCAGGAGGACCTTTCGCATTATTTTTTCTGGCAGAATATTCTAATATTCTGCTAATAAACACACTGTCTGCCATTCTATTCTTAGGCGCTTTACACATCCCCTCAATCCCGACACTTACCGCCATTAACCTCATGACTAAAGCAGCACTACTATCAGTAGTTTTCCTATGGGTCCGGGCCTCATACCCACGATTCCGCTATGATCAGCTCATGCACTTAATCTGAAAAAGCTTCCTCCCGCTTACACTAGCCCTAATTATCTGACACTTAGCCCTCCCTATTGCATTCGTAGGACTTCCCCCACAACTATAATCAGGAGCTGTGCCTGAATTTGAAGGACCACTTTGATAGAGTGAACTATGGGGGTTAGAATCCCCCCGACTCCTTAGAAAGAAGGGACTCGAACCCATCCTCAAGAGATCAAAACTCTTTGTGCTCCCACTACACCACTTTCTAGTAAGGTCAGCTAAATAAGCTCTTGGGCCCATACCCCAACCATGTAGGTTCAAATCCTTCCTTTGCTAATGAGCCCTTACATTTTAACCACTCTGCTTCTTAGCCTGGGCCTAGGCACAACAATTACATTTGCAAGTTCACACTGACTTCTTGCATGAATAGGCTTAGAAATTAATACACTAGCTATTATCCCAATTATAGCACAACACCACCACCCCCGGGCCGTTGAAGCTTCTACTAAGTACTTCTTAGTCCAAGCAACAGCAGCCGCTACACTACTGTTTGCAAGCACAACAAACGCATGACTCACGGGCCAGTGAGACATCCTACAAATAACCCACCCCCTCCCCACAACGATGCTCATCGTTGCCCTAGCACTAAAGATCGGACTAGCGCCGATACACTCCTGATTACCAGAAGTGCTCCAAGGCCTTGACTTAACCACAGGCCTTATTCTCTCAACCTGACAGAAACTCGCCCCCTTTGCCCTTCTTGTGCAAATCCAACTCGACGACCCCACGCCCCTTATTGTGCTAGGCCTAACATCCACCCTGGTTGGGGGCTGGGGTGGTCTTAACCAAACCCAGTTACGCAAAATCCTTGCCTACTCCTCGATTGCACATCTCGGCTGAATGGTGCTTATTCTTCAATTTTCACCTCCTCTTACCCTTATGGGCCTCCTCACATACTTTGCCATGACCTCCTCACTATTCCTTGCTTTCAAAATAAGTAAGGCCTCTTCTATTAATACCCTCGCAACCTCTTGAGCAAAAGCACCCGTCCTAACTACCCTCACCCCGCTTATTTTGTTCTCACTAGGTGGTTTACCACCCCTCACCGGATTCATGCCTAAGTGATTTATTCTTCAAGAGCTAACAAAACAAGATTTGCCTGCCCTCGCCACCCTTACAGCTCTTACAGCCCTCCTTAGCCTATACTTCTACCTCCGCCTATCTTATGCAATAACATTAACTATATCCCCGAACAATACCTCCGGTACCACCCCCTGACGATTTCCTTCCCCCCAGCTTACTCTCCCACTTGCAATCTCAACCTCTATGACCATCCTCTTACTCCCCACTGCCCCCGCTGTCCTAGCACTACTGACAGCCTAAGGGACTTAGGTCAGCACCAGACCAAGGGCCTTCAAAGCCCTAAGCGAGGGTGAAAATCCCTCAGGCCCTAATAAGACTTGCGAGCTATTATCCCACATCTACTGTATGCAAAACAGACACTTTAATTAAGCTAAAGCCTTTCTAGATAAGTAGGCCTCGATCCTACAACTTCTTAGTTAACAGCTAAGCGCCCAATCCAGCGAGCATTTATCTACTTTCCCCCGCCTTGGCGAGCACTAAAAGGCGGGGGAAAGCCCCGGTAGGTAGTTAGCCTACTTCTTTAGATTTGCAATCTAACGTGTCACACCCCAGAGCTTTGGTAAGAAGAGGGCTCAAACCTCTGTATATGGGGCTACAATCCACCGCTTACTCAGCCATCCTACCTGTGGCATTCACACGCTGATTTTTCTCCACTAATCATAAAGATATTGGTACCCTCTACCTCCTATTCGGTGCCTGGGCCGGAATAGTAGGTACAGCCCTGAGTCTGCTAATCCGAGCAGAGCTTAGCCAACCAGGGGCCCTATTGGGAGACGACCAGATCTATAATGTTATCGTTACCGCACACGCCTTTGTAATAATCTTTTTTATAGTAATACCCATTATGATTGGGGGCTTTGGAAACTGGCTTATCCCCCTAATAATCGGCGCCCCAGATATGGCATTTCCCCGAATAAACAATATAAGCTTCTGACTATTGCCCCCCTCATTCCTCCTCCTTCTAGCCTCCTCAGGCATTGAAGCGGGAGCCGGAACCGGGTGGACCGTCTACCCCCCTCTAGCCGGCAACCTCGCCCACGCAGGAGCATCAGTCGATTTAACCATTTTTTCGTTACATCTGGCAGGAATCTCATCAATTTTAGGGGCCATCAACTTTATTACCACCATCATCAACATGAAACCCCCAGCTATAAGCATATACCAAATCCCCCTCTTTGTGTGAGCCGTACTAATTACAGCCGTCCTCCTTCTCCTTTCTTTGCCAGTCCTAGCCGCCGGCATCACTATGCTCCTCACAGACCGGAATCTGAACACTTCATTCTTTGACCCCGCCGGAGGCGGCGACCCAATTCTTTACCAACATCTATTTTGATTCTTTGGCCACCCTGAAGTCTATATTCTAATTCTCCCGGGCTTCGGGATAATCTCCCACATTGTTGCGTACTATGCAGGAAAGAAAGAACCATTCGGCTACATGGGAATAGTCTGGGCCATAGTGGCCATCGGCCTCCTAGGGTTTATTGTGTGAGCCCACCACATATTCACAGTGGGCATAGATGTGGACACACGGGCTTATTTCACCTCTGCTACAATAATCATCGCGATCCCCACTGGTGTAAAAGTCTTTAGTTGGCTCGCCACTCTTCACGGGGGGAAAATTAAATGAGAAACACCTCTTTTATGGGCCCTTGGATTTATCTTCCTTTTTACAGTAGGAGGTCTCACGGGTATTGTACTAGCCAATTCTTCATTAGACATTGTTCTTCACGACACATACTACGTAGTAGCTCATTTCCACTATGTCCTTTCAATAGGGGCTGTTTTCGCAATTATTGCCGGCTTCGTCCACTGATTCCCACTTTTTACAGGGTACACACTCCACGAACAATGAACTAAAGCTCAGTTTGGGGTAATGTTCGTCGGGGTAAACCTCACATTCTTCCCCCAGCACTTTCTTGGGCTGGCCGGAATGCCACGACGCTACTCGGACTACCCTGACGCATATACCTACTGAAACACAATCTCTTCTGCTGGATCCCTAGTATCACTCCTAGCTGTAGTTATACTCTTATTTATCATTTGAGAGGCATTCGTAGCCAAACGGGAAGTTCTGTCAGTACAACTAACCGAAACGAACATCGAGTGAATCCACGGCTGCCCTCCCCCCTACCACACATTCGAAGAACCCGCATTTGTCCACCCCCCTACAAACTAACGAGAAAGGAAGGAGTCGAACCCCCGTCAATTGGTTTCAAGCCAATCACATGACCGCTATGCTACTTTCTTTTTACACAGTTCAAGATACTAGTAAAATACTATTACACTGCCTTGTCAAGGCAAAATTGCGGGTTAAACTCCCACGTATCTTGCCAACCCAATGGCCCGTCCTTCACAATTTGGTTTTCAAGATGCAGCTTCACCGCTCATGGAAGAACTTGTTCATTTCCATGACCACGTTCTGATAATTGTTACGCTTATCAGCATTTCAGTCTTATACGTAATTGTATCTGCTGTCGCGACTAAACTTACTGACAAACTCGTCCTAGATTCTCAAGAGATGGAAATCTTTTGAACAGTAATACCCGCTATTGTCTTGATCCTCATTGCCCTCCCATCTCTACGACTTTTATACCTAATGGATGAACTCCTTGACCCACACTTAACAATTAAAGCCGTAGGACATCAATGATACTGAACATATGAGTACTCAGACTACCAGGAACTTGATTTCGAGTCTTACATGGTTCCGACATTTGATTTAGACCCTGGAAACTTTCGTCTCTTAGAAACAGACCATCGAATAATCACCCCTTTAGGATCACCCATTCGAATCATTATCACCTCCGAAGACGTCCTGCACTCCTGGACAATCCCAGCTTTAGGGATTAAAGTCGATGCCGTCCCAGGCCGGCTTAACCAAACAACATTTATTGCTGCCATCCCCGGTGTATTTTTTGGACAATGCTCTGAAATCTGCGGAGCTCACCACAGCTTCATACCCATCGTCGTCGAAGTGATTCCCGCCCAACAATTTGAGTCTTGGTCTTCCGTCATAATCCAAGAAGCCTCGCCGAGAAGCTTACAAGTCCAAGCGTTAGCCTTTTAAGCTAAAGATAGGTGCCTGACGACCACCCTAGGTGATATGCCACAACTAAATCCCGCGCCCTGATTTATAATCTTAGTCTTTTCCTGAGCAGTGTTCTTAACGATTATTCCCCCTAAAATCTTAGCTCACGCTTTCCCTAATGAACCAACCTCACAAAGTACACAAAAGCTTAAAGCTGAAGCCTGAAACTGACCATGATACTAAGTTTCTTTGACCAATTTATATCCCCCATCTACCTCGGCATCCCACTAATTGCAATTGCAATTGTTCTGCCAGGTCTAATGTTCCCCACCCCTTCTCCCCGATGAGCTAGCAACCGGCTGCTTACGATTCAAGGGTGGTTTATTAACCGTTTTACATCACAACTGCTTCTCCCAATTAACCTCGGGGGACACAAGTGAGCAACCCTGCTCACGTCTCTTATGGTTTTCCTTATATCTATTAACATGTTAGGACTTCTCCCCTATACATTTACGCCAACAACCCAACTCTCCCTAAACATGGGACTTGCAGTACCACTTTGACTTGCAACTGTAATTATCGGCATGCTAAATCGACCCACATACGCCCTAGGACACCTTCTTCCAGAAGGCACCCCCACAGCCCTTATCCCGGTCCTCATTATCATCGAAACAATTAGCCTGTTTATTCGCCCCTTGGCTCTAGGGGTCCGATTAACAGCCAATCTGACAGCAGGCCATCTTTTAATCCAACTTATTGCAACAGCTGCTTTTGTGCTTCTTCCACTCATACCCCTTGTTGCAATCTCAACAGCAGTCCTCCTATTCCTCCTCACACTCTTAGAAATTGCGGTGGCCATAATCCAAGCTTACGTTTTTGTACTACTTTTAAGCCTGTATCTCCAAGAAAACGTCTAATGGCCCATCAAGCACACCCATACCACATAGTTGACCCCAGCCCTTGGCCCCTCACCGGGGCCATTGCTGCCCTTATAATAACATCTGGCCTCGCTGTCTGATTTCACTATCACACGACAGCTCTTATAGCTCTCGGTACTATCCTTCTTACTTTAACAGTCATTCAATGATGACGAGACATTGTACGAGAAGCAACATACCAAGGTCACCACACCCCTCCCGTACAAAAAGGCCTTCGATATGGCATGATCCTCTTTATTACATCAGAAGTCCTCTTTTTTCTAGGATTTTTCTGGGCCTTCTATCACTCAAGCCTAGCCCCAACCCCCGACCTAGGCGGCTTCTGACCACCAGCAGGTCTTACCCCCCTAGACCCTTTCGAAGTGCCACTTCTTAACACAGCCGTTTTACTCGCTTCGGGCGTAACAGTCACGTGAGCACATCACAGCATCATAGAAGGTAAACGAGACCAGGCAATCCATTCTCTTCTTCTCACAATCCTTCTGGGGGGCTACTTTACCTATCTCCAAGCTTTAGAATATCACGAAGCCCCATTCACCATTGCAGACGGTGTTTACGGAGCTACATTCTTTGTTGCCACAGGATTTCATGGACTCCACGTCCTGATCGGCTCAACCTTCTTAGCTGTGTGCTTGTTCCGACAAATCTTTTTCCACTTCACAGACACACACCACTTCGGATTTGAAGCAGCCGCCTGATACTGGCACTTTGTAGACGTCGTCTGACTGTTCCTCTATGTTTCCATCTACTGATGGGGTTCTTAATCTTTCTAGTATTAAGCTCAGTATAAGTGACTTCCAATCACCCGGTCTTGGTTAAATTCCAAGGAGAGATAATGAGCCTACTTATAATAATCTTTACTATTACTGCTGCACTCTCAACAATTCTCGCTACTATCTCCTTCTGACTACCTCAAATTACCCCCGATCACGAGAAACTTTCACCATACGAGTGTGGCTTTGACCCAATCGGCTCGGCCCGTCTTCCATTTTCACTACGATTCTTCCTGGTCGCCATTCTCTTCCTCCTTTTTGACCTAGAAATTGCTCTTCTTCTCCCACTACCATGAGGAGACCAACTACCCACACCAGTAACCACATTTTCATGGGCCACAGTCATCCTCTTTCTACTCACCCTCGGCCTCATCTATGAGTGGCGCCAGGGAGGCCTAGAATGGGCTGAATAAGCGATTAGTCTAAGAAAAACATTTGATTTCGGCTCAAAAACTTGTGGTTTAAATCCGCAATCGCTTAATGACCCCCGCACACTTTGCCTTCTCCTCAGCCTTCCTTCTTGGTCTAACAGGCCTAGCATTCCACCGGTTCCACCTCCTCTCTGCCCTCCTATGCCTGGAAGGCATAATGCTGTCACTATTTATTGCCCTCTCTTTATGAACCCTCCAACTAGACTCAACTAGCTTTTCAGCCTCACCAATACTTCTACTCGCATTTTCAGCGTGCGAAGCAAGTGCAGGCCTAGCCCTCCTTGTAGCCACTGCCCGCACACATGGCACCGATCGACTCCAAAGCTTAAACCTTCTACGATGCTAAAGATTCTTATCCCCACCTTTATAATAATCCCAACAGCCTGGCTAGTGAAACCAAACTGACTATGGCCCACCACCCTAGTACACAGCTTCTGCATCTCTATGGCCAGTTTTTCATGGCTGAAGAACTCCTCGGAAACAGGCTGATCTTCACTCAACTTGTATATGGCCACGGACCCCCTATCTACGCCCCTCTTGGTTCTCACTTGTTGACTTTTACCCCTAATGATCCTGGCAAGCCAGAACCACATGGCCTCAGAACCCATTAACCGTCAACGCATGTATATTACCCTTCTTACATCGCTTCAGTTCTTTTTAATTCTAGCATTTGGTGCAACCGAGGTAATCATATTTTACGTAATATTTGAAGCCACCCTTATCCCAACACTGTTCATTATTACACGGTGGGGAAACCAGACAGAACGTCTTAGTGCAGGCACCTACTTCCTTTTTTACACCTTAGCCGGGTCGTTGCCCTTACTAGTTGCCCTCCTCCTCCTTCAAAATACCACCGGGACTTTATCACTACTGACGCTTCAATATGTCGACCCCACGCCCCTCACATCCTGCGCAGACAAACTTTGGTGGGCAGGCTGTCTTCTAGCCTTTCTAGTTAAAATACCTCTCTACGGTGTCCACTTATGACTACCTAAAGCACACGTCGAGGCCCCAATTGCAGGTTCAATAATCCTTGCCGCGGTTCTTCTCAAGTTGGGGGGTTACGGCATAATCCGAATAATAGTAGTACTTGAGCCCCTAACAAAAGAACTAGGCTATCCATTTATTATTTTTGCACTCTGAGGTGTAGTAATGACGGGCTCCATCTGCTTACGACAAACAGACTTGAAGTCTCTAATTGCCTACTCATCTGTCAGCCATATAGGCTTAGTAGCCGCAGGAATTCTGACCCAATCACCCTGAGGCCTTTCAGGAGCTCTTATCCTAATAATTGCCCACGGATTGACCTCCTCAGCCCTCTTCTGCCTAGCAAACACAAACTACGAACGAACCCACAGCCGAACTATAATTTTAGCGCGGGGACTTCAAATGGTACTCCCACTAATGGCAACCTGGTGATTCATCTCAAGCCTTGCCAACCTAGCCCTTCCGCCCCTCCCAAACCTCATGGGTGAATTAATAATTATCGTCTCCCTCTTTCACTGATCTTGGTGGACTCTATTATTAACAGGAACAGGGACTTTAATCACAGCAGGATACTCACTCTACATATTCCTCATAACCCAACGTGGCCCCCTCCCAGCACACATCATCTCGCTTGAACCCTCCCACACTCGAGAACACTTACTTATTTTTCTCCACCTAGCCCCCCTAATTCTCCTCATCTTCAACCCTGCACTAATCTGAGGTTGACCCACATGTAGGCATAGTTTAACTAAAAACATCAGATTGTGATTCTGAAAACAAGGGTTAAAATCCCTTTGCCCACCGAGAGAGGCTCGCAGCAATGAAGACTGCTAATTTTCACGACCTTGGTTGGACCCCAGGGCTCACTCGAACAGCTCCCAAAGGATAACAGCTCATCCATTGGTCTTAGGAACCAAAAACTCTTGGTGCAAATCCAAGTGGCAGCTATGACCCCCGGCAACCTACTCATATCCTCTAGCCTAACCCTTGTATTCGCACTCCTTATTTTTCCACTAATAACATCCCTCCTCCCCACCCCCCGGGACCCTAAATGGGCTAGCACACATGTTATCCTGGCAGTTAAAGCAGCTTTTTTCGTTAGCCTCTTACCACTAAGCCTTCATCTCCACCAGGGCTCCGAGACGATCATCACCCTCTGAACCTGAGTAAATGTTAACGCTTTTAATATTAACATTGGCCTAAAACTTGACTTCTATTCAGTAATCTTCATCCCTATTGCCCTCTTCGTAACTTGGTCAATCCTAGAATTTGCATCATGATACATGCACGCGGACCCACAAATAAATCGCTTTTTCAAATACCTCCTAATTTTTTTGATTGCTATAATCGTACTAGTAACCGCAAATAACATATTCCAACTATTCATTGGCTGAGAAGGGGTCGGGATTATGTCATTCCTTCTCATCAGCTGATGGCACGGCCGAGCAGATGCTAATGCCGCAGCACTCCAGGCCGTTATTTATAACCGCGTTGGAGACATCGGCCTTATCTTCTCCATAGCATGGATAGCACTCAACCTAAACTCATGGGACCTAGAACAACTCTTTGCCGCCTCCGAAAACATCAATCTGACCTTCCCACTTCTAGGCCTCATCCTCGCGGCTACTGGTAAATCAGCCCAATTTGGGCTTCACCCCTGGCTGCCTGCCGCTATGGAGGGTCCAACCCCCGTCTCCGCTCTACTTCACTCAAGCACCATAGTGGTCGCAGGGATCTTCTTATTAGTCCGACTAAACCCACTTTTAGAAAATAACCCGATTGCCCTCACCACCTGCATATGCCTTGGGGCCCTCACAACTTTATTTACTGCAACCTGCGCTTTAACACAAAATGATATCAAAAAAATCATTGCATTCTCCACATCTAGCCAACTCGGACTAATGATGGTAACCATTGGACTGAATCAGCCTCAACTTGCATTCCTTCATATCTGTACACACGCCTTTTTCAAAGCCATATTATTCCTATGCTCCGGCTCACTTATCCACAGTTTAAATGATGAGCAAGACATTCGAAAAATGGGAGGAATACACCGCCTCGCACCTTTCACCTCTTCCTGCTTGACTATCGGCAGCCTCGCTCTCACTGGAACCCCCTTTCTAGCGGGCTTTTTCTCTAAAGACGCCATTATCGAAGCAATAAATACATCCTACCTAAACGCCTGAGCCCTCGTCCTCACCCTCCTCGCTACTTCTTTTACAGCAGTTTACAGCTTCCGTCTGGTGTACTACGTATCAATAGGTCAACCCCGATTTGTTCCCATTACTCCCATTAACGAGAACACCCCTACGCTAATTAACCCTATCAAACGCCTTGCCTGAGGAAGTATTGTTGCAGGGATACTAATCTTCTTTAATATCTCCCCTTTAAAAACCCCGACTATAACAATACCCCCCCTACTTAAGTTAACCGCCCTAGCGGTCACAATCTCCGGCCTTATTCTGGCCATAGCCATTATCTCAACAATCAACAAGCCCCCCCGAACCCGACCCGGCTTTAACCCTCACCACTTCTCGCTTATATTCGGCTTTTTCCCTCACACCACCCACCGAATAACACCTAAACTGGGCCTATCCCTCGGCCAGTTTATTGCCAGCCAGATAATTGACCAAACCTGGCTAGAGAAAACAGGACCCAAAGCAGTCCTAGCTTCCAACACCCCCTTAGCTTCATCAACAAGTAATATCCAAAAAGGCATAATCAAGACATTCCTTACCTCATTCATTCTTTCCTTGACCCTTTTAGTCCTAGTTTTTTTCTACCTAATAGCCCGAAGAGCCCCCCGACTTAAACCACGTACTAACTCCAACACCACAAATAATGTTAATAGCAACACCCCCGCACTAATTATTAATATTGAACCCCCTAGCGAGTACACCAAAGCGACCCCTCCGATATCCCCCCGAAACATACAAAACTCCCCCAACCCGTCTAACAAAACCCAGGAAGACTCATACCACCCCCCTCAAAACAACCCTGAAAAAGCAACCACCCCTGCCAAGTAAATACTACCATAAACCATCACAGGCCGACTCCCCCAGGTCTCCGGGTACGGCTCAGCTGCCAACGCAGCGGAGTAGGCAAACACTACTAACATGCCCCCCAGATAGATCAAAAATAGGACTAGTGACAAGAAGGGCCCCCCATGCCCAATTAATACCCCACACCCCATGCCAGCAACAACAACCAACCCTAAAGCAGCAAAATAAGGAGACGGATTAGAAGCAATCGCCACTAATCCTAGCACAAGACAAAACAAAACTAAACACATGATGAAGGTCATAATTCCTGCCAGGATTTTAACCAGGACTCATGGCTTGAAAAACCATGGTTGTAATTCAACTACAAGAACGCTAATGGCCAGCCTACGAAAGTCACACCCCCTCCTAAAAATCGCAAACAACGCCCTAATCGATTTACCAGCCCCCTCCAATATTTCCGTCTGATGAAACTTTGGATCTCTCCTCGGGTTGTGTCTAATCACCCAGATTTTAACCGGCCTATTTTTGGCGATGCACTACACATCAGACGTTGCAACTGCCTTCACCTCCGTAGCCCACATCTGTCGAGATGTAAACTACGGCTGACTAATTCGAAACGTCCATGCAAACGGCGCATCCTTTTTCTTTATCTGTATTTACCTCCACATCGGCCGAGGCTTATACTACGGCTCGTACCTGTATAAAGAAACATGAAATATCGGTGTTATTCTTCTGCTCCTTGTAATAATGACAGCCTTTGTGGGCTACGTTCTCCCATGAGGACAAATGTCATTCTGAGGTGCTACTGTTATTACTAACCTACTCTCAGCAGTCCCATATGTGGGAAATACCCTAGTACAATGGATCTGAGGCGGTTTTTCCGTAGATAATGCAACCCTTACACGATTTTTCGCATTTCACTTTCTCTTCCCATTTGTAATTGTAGCCGCAACAGTCATCCACCTCCTCTTTTTACACGAGACCGGCTCAAACAACCCAACGGGGCTAAACTCTGACTGCGACAAAGTTCCGTTTCACCCCTACTTCTCTTACAAAGACCTTCTGGGGTTCGCAGTGCTTCTAACTGCTCTCGCAACCCTCGCCCTATTTGCCCCGAACCTTTTAGGAGACCCAGATAACTTTACCCCTGCAAACCCACTTGTAACCCCACCCCACATTAAACCCGAATGGTACTTTCTCTTCGCATACGCCATCCTTCGATCCATCCCTAACAAACTGGGGGGCGTCCTCGCCCTTCTTTTCTCGATCCTAGTATTGATACTTGTCCCCATCCTCCACACCTCAAAACAACGAAGCCTAATGTTTCGCCCTTTCTCACAGCTCCTCTTCTGAACCCTGGTGGCAGACGTACTTATTCTCACTTGAATCGGGGGTATACCTGTCGAACATCCCTTCATTATCATCGGGCAAATCGCCTCATTCCTGTATTTCTTTCTCTTCTTAATTGCAATCCCAGTTACAGGATGGTTAGAGAACAAGATTCTTCGGTGATAATGCATTAGTAGCTCAGCATCAGAGCGCCAGTCTTGTAAACTGGCTGCCGGAGGTTAAAATCCCCCCTACTGCTCAAAAAGGGGAGAATTTAACTCCCACCCCTGGCTCCCAAAGCCAGAATTCTAACACTAAACTACTTTTTGTAGAAAATGCCTAAGTCCCTTGGGACTTTTATGTGCATATATGTAATATCACCATACATCTATATTAACCATTTAATCCGATGTATAAGAGCAATATTGTTAAACACTCTAGTATAGGTGTTTACCAAAGATTCCTCATAATATCACTAAGGTAGACTAAAAGCAACACTGAAATACCTTACATTACAGGAAATCTAGGACTTTCCCACGTTTAAAGCATTAGACACGACTTGAACTAGTTATCTCATACCTTGACTCAAAATTTTTCCTGAGTTAAACAAATCACCCAATAAGAGCCTACCATCAGTTGATAACTTAATGATAACGGTTATTGATGGTCAGGGACAGAAATTGTGGGGGTTTCACTCAGTGAATTATTCCTGGCATTTGGTTCCTACTTCAGGGCCATTGCTTGGAACACTCCCCACACTTTCATTGACGCTTGCATAAGTTAATGTTGGGATTACATACGACTCGTTACCCAGCAAGCCGGGCGTTCACTCCAGCGAGCAAGGGGTTCTCTTTTTTTTTTTTCCTTTCATTTAGCATTTCAGAGTGCATCCAGCCAATAGAAACGTTCAAGGTTGAACATTTCCTTGCAAGCAAGGAAATGTGATCAATGTCAGTAAGCTTGATTTAAAGAATCACATAATTGGATATCATGTGCATAAGAGTAGGTCTCTTTCCCCACAAATCCTTTAGATACCCCCTTTTTCGCGCGCGAAAACCCCCCCTCCCCCCACATCTCCTGAGATTGGCTATATTCCTGAAAACCCCCCGGAAACAGGAAGCCCCCCCCCGGAGTTCTAAACACCCTGACAAGGGTCATATTTTATTTGAACCCTTTCTATTATTTCAATAATACAAATAGGGCCCCCATTTCTAAACACCCTGACAAGGGTCATATTTTATTTGAACCCTTTCTATTATTTCAATAATACAAATAGGGCCCCCATTTCTAAACACCCTGACAAGGGTCATATTTTATTTGAACCCTTTCTATTATTTCAATAATACAAATAGGGCCCCCATTGCTAAACACCCTGACAAGGGTCATATTTTATTTGAACCCTTTCTATTATTTCAATAATACAAATAGGGCCCCCATTTCTAAACACCCTGACAAGGGTCATGCCCACCCCAACTAAAACACACATGTTTTTATTACTTTAGAAGCCCCACAAACAAATTAAATTTAGACAAACACCCCAAG